TATTAGTAAAGCTGAAGTTAATAGAGGTGCTATTGTGAAAAAGTTAAGGCCCCGGGCTCGAGGACGTAGTTATATGATAAAAAAAAACACTTGTCATATAAAGATTTTTTTAAAAGAAAAATCTAAAATTTAGATTCCTATTTAGAAAAAAAATGGATGGAAAAATAATAGAAAAATATGGGACAAAAAATAAATCCACTCGGTTTCAGACTTGGAACAACTCAAAGTCATCATTCTTTTTGGTTCGCAAAACCAAAGAATTTTTCCATGGGTCTACAAGAAGATGAAAGAATACGGAATTGTATTAAGGACTATGTAAAAAGAAATAAGAGAATATCCTCAGGTTTCGAAGGAATTGCCCATATAGGAATTCAAAAAAGAATAGATTTGATTCAGGTCATAATATATATTGGATTTCCCAATTTATTAATAGAAGGACGAACACGAGGAGTCGAAGAATTACAGATGAATGTACAAAAAGAATTTAATTCTGTAAACCGGAGACTCAACATTGCTATCACAAGAATTGAAAAGCCTTATGGACAACCTAATATTCTTGCAGAATATATAGCTTTACAATTAAAAAATAGAGTCTCATTTCGAAAGGCAATGAAAAAAGCTATTGAATTAACTGAACAAACGGGTACAAAAGGAATTCAAGTGCAAATTGCAGGGCGTATCGACGGAAAAGAGATTGCACGTGTCGAATGGATCAGAGAAGGCAGGGTTCCCCTACAAACAATTCGCGCTAAAATTGATCACTGTTCCCATACAATTAGAACTATCTATGGAGTCTTAGGCATCAAAATTTGGATATTTGTAAACCAAGAATAAGGAAAATAAAAAAGAATAAGAATGTACCTTTCTTTATCTCGCCGTTCTGCTCATCGATAGAAAAAATTTAGAAACTCTTTTCTTCTTTTTTTTTTTTTTGTTCTTAATCAACGAACAATTCTAATTCTATAAGGTTTAATAAAAATTTGATTTATCCTTTATTTAATTTATATTTTAGTATAATTGCTATGCTCAGTGTGTGACTCGTTAGTTTTTTCTTTAGAGTTGAGAATTGAAATTGAAGAAAAAATAGGCTAACCCCACTATAAACTTAGTAACTATCAAAACTAAAGAAATTCAAAACTAATAACCAACTTATTGCTTCGTATTATCGAGATCCCAAGAAACAGTCACTATATGACTGAATCTATCATATAGTTGTAGCAACTGAAATTCTTTTCATAAAAAAGAAATCTGATTATGAATTGTGAAAAAAAAAAGGGATGTAGAAAAAAGGAAGGATGATAGAAAGAGAGAATAAAGATCTCAATGATATATGATTCCCATATGTATGGTTTATGAAAAATTACCCTATAAAAAAGGCAGTGTTATAAAGCATCAACAGAAATATACAATTAAAATACAATATAATAAGTAATATACAAAAAAAGAAAAAATAGAAACATAGAAGAAAATAGAATAAATATTAAATATAATAAAAGAAATGAAATTCAAATTTCAAATAATAATATAAATAATCTAATAAATATGGATAATATAGTCTATTATGTATGTAATAAGATAGAAAAATAAAATAGATAAAGAAAGAATAAGATATCAAATAGCAAAGATAGAAAAATAGATAATATAAATAATAGAAAATAAAGAATAATTGAATCGAGCTTCGGGTTAAGAAAAACTGAGGAGATTGACTCGGAAACAAATAACATATTTTGTTGAGAGCTCCATTGCAGAGTTCAGGCCTAAACATTAATGGAGAAGCTATGGGAACGATGGAACCTGTGACTACATAGGATTTTCTTGAAAACAAATCAATCCTAATGATTCATTGGGTAGGATGGCGAAATGAACCAAGAAAAAATGGATTTCTTATGAATGGTCATGAATTGACCCTACAAATGAAGGAGGAAAGAGTCAATATTCGCCCGCGAACCCTTTCTTTCTTTTTCTAATTTCATTTATTGGATGACTATTGGCGTAATTCAATAGAAATAGAGGTAAAGTAAAATACTTTAGGAATTTTGAGAAAAGAAAGAAGCATTATATATAAACAAAAACGTCTACTTATCTAGTTATATATACAGTACAGCTACCTATGATTTAACAAATTAAATATAAAAAAATTAGTATATTCTTTTCATTTTGATAGAATGAAATACATAAATAAATGCGTATGTATAATATTCTTGAATCATTTCATTCGCGAGGAGCTGGATGAGAAGAAACTCTCATGTCCGGCTCTGCAGTAGAGATGGAATTCATAAACAACCATCAACTATAACCCCAAAAGAACCAGATTTCGTAAACAACATAGAGGTAGAATGAAGGGAATATCTTGCCGAGGCAATCATATTTGTTTTGGCAGATACGCTCTTCAGGCACTTGAACCTGCTTGGATCACAGCTAGACAAATAGAAGCAGGGCGAAGAGCAATGACACGATATGCGCGTCGTGGTGGAAAGATATGGGTACGTATCTTTCCCGACAAACCTATTACTGTAAGACCTACAGAAACGCGTATGGGTTCGGGCAAGGGATCCCCCGAATATTGGGTATCCGTTGTTAAACCGGGCCGAATACTTTATGAAATGAGTGGAGTATCAGAAACTGTAGCCAAAACTGCTATGGAAATAGCTGCATGCAAAATGCCTATACGAACTCAATTTCTTATTTCAGGATAGGTAAACAAAAGTAAAAGAAGAAGGAACATTGAGAATGAAAAAAAAAACCACAGATTTCTTTATCTCTGGACAGACAATATTTCTTTTTTCCATTATCCCTTGCATTGAAATAATCAAATAAAAATGATATGATTCAACCTCAGACCCTTTTGAATGTAGCGGATAACAGCGGAGCTCAAAAATTGATGTGTATTCGAATCATAGGAACTGGTAATCACCGATATGCTCATATTGGCGATGTTATCGTTGCTGTAATCAAAGAAGCAGTGCCCAACATGCCTCTAGAAAGATCAGAAATAATTAGAGCTGTGATTGTACGCACGTGTAAAGAACTCAAACGTGACAACGGCATGATAATACGATATGATGACAATGCAGCGGTTATCATTGATCAAGAAGGAAATCCAAAAGGAACTCGAATTTTTGGTGCGATTGCTCGGGAATTGCGACAGTTGAATTTTACTAAAATAGTTTCATTAGCACCCGAAGTATTATAGATGAAAATAGGATATATCCTATCTATTATATATAGAATATTAAAATATCTGAAATAGATCCGATTAATAGATTGTGTCTCATGCATATATTTGAAATTTCTAAGAATTTTTTAGAATTTAATAATTAAAAAAAAAAATTAAATAAAAACTAAAACAAAAAATAAGCATGTTGATTATATCAAAACGAGGAGGCACCAATAACTATAGTTCGTCATGGGTAGGGACATTATTGCCGATATAATAACTTCTATAAGAAATGCTGACATAGATCAAAAGGGAAGAGTTAAAATAGTATCTACTAATATCACTAAAAACATTGTGAAAATACTTTTACAAGAAGGTTTTATTGAAAACGTTCGAAAACATCAAGAAAGTCAAAAAAATTTCTTGGTTTCAACCTTACGACATAGAAAGACTAGGAAAGGGAATAAAATAATTTTAAAGCGTATCAGCCGACCCGGTCTACGAATCTATTCCAACTATCAACGAATTCCTAAGATTTTAGGTGGAATGGGAATTGTAATTCTTTCTACTTCTCGAGGTATAATGACAGATCGAGAAGCTCGACTAGAAAAAATTGGAGGAGAAATTTTGTGTTATATATGGTGATTCTCCTGAGGTACCCTAAGTTTCTCTCGAACTTACTAGTTGTAAAATAGAGAGGAGAAGTGAATTATAGAACTCTTCCTCTATTAGTTGATACTTAAAGGGGGTTCCCTGGAATGAAAGAACAAAAATTGATTCATGAGGGTTTAATTACTGAATCACTTCCCAACGGTATGTTCCGAGTTCGGTTAGATAATGAAGATTTAATTCTAGGTTATATTTCAGGGAGAATCCGGCGCAGTTTTATACGTATACTACCCGGAGATAGAGTCAAAATCGAAATGAGTCGTTATGATTCAACCAGGGGACGTATAATTTATAGACTTCGCAAAAAAGATTCGAACGATTAGATCATTTCTTTTTGTAGGGATATAATATAATTTGAAGTTCAAAAATCCAATAAACTGATTCTTGTTTCCAACAAAATAGATTCAGAATGAAAGTAAGGAATTAGAAATATGAAAATAAGGGCTTCTGTTCGTAAAATTTGTGAAAAATGTCGCTTGATTCGTAGGCGGGGACGAATTATAGTCATTTGTTCCAATCCGAGACATAAACAGAGACAGGGGTAATTCTTCTCAAGTTCTAAATCAAGAACTTTTTAAAAGAAAAAACCATGTACATGTAAAAAGAAAGAAGAAAGGATTCGTTTTCATATGAAATGGATATCCTCGTATCTTTCTGATTCTTTTTTATTTTATAATATGATCTAATAAAATATGACAAAACCTATAGCAAAAATTGGTTTACGTAAGAATGCACGTATTGGTTCAAATAAGAATGAACGTAGAATACCAAAAGGAGTTATTCATGTTCAAGCGAGTTTCAACAATACTATTGTAACTGTTACAGACGTACGAGGTCGGGTGGTTTCTTGGGCTTCTGCAGGTACTTCTGGATTCAGAGGCACAAGAAAAGGAACACCCTATGCTGCTCAAGCCGCGGCATTTAATGCTATTCGTACATTAGTTGATCAGGGTATGCAACGAGCAGAAGTTATGATAAAGGGTCCAGGTCTCGGAAGAGATGCGGCATTACGAGCCATTCGTAGAAATGGGATGCTATTAAGTTTCGTACGTGATGTAACACCCATGCCGCATAATGGATGTCGCCCCCCTAAAAAAAGACGTGTGTAGAAATAAGAATTCAAGAGATTCCAAGAGAAATAAATGATTCAATGATCTGATCCAATAATCATAAATAAAAGAAAAATAATAGTATGGTTCGAGAAGAAGTAGCAGGATCCACTCGAACACTACAGTGGAAATGTGTTGAATCAAGAGTAGACAGCAAGCGTCTTTATTATGGTCGTTTCGTTCTGTCCCCGCTTATGAAAGGTCAAGCCGATACCATAGGTATCGCCATGCGAAGGGCTTTACTTGGAGAAATAGAAGGAACCTGTATCACACGTGCAAAATCTGAAAATGTGCTGCATGAATATTCTACGATAGCAGGTATTGAAGAATCAGTACATGAGATTTTAATAAATTTGAAAGAGATTGTATTGAGAAGTAATCTCTATGGAGTTAGGGACGCATCCATTTGCGTCAGGGGTCCCAAATACATAACAGCTCAAGATATCATCTCACCACCTTCTGTAGAAATAGTTGATACGACACAGCATATAGCTAACCTGACAGAACCAATTGATTTGTGTATTGAATTACAAATCAAGAGAGATCGCGGATATCATATGAAATCCACAAATGACTCTCACGATGGAAGTTATCCTATAGATATTGTATCTATGCCTGTTCGAAATGCGAATCATAGTATTCATTCTTATGGGAATGGGAATGAAAAACAAGAGATACTATTTCTAGAAATATGGACAAATGGAAGTTTAACTCCTAAAGAAGCACTTTATGAAGCTTCTCGTAATTTGATTGATTTATTGATTCCTTTTCTACATGCAGAGGAAGAGGACATGAATTTCGAGGAAAATGAAAACAGATGGAATTTACCCCTTTTTTCCTTTCAAGACAGATTCACTAATTTCAAGAAAAAAAAAGGAATTCCATTGACATGTATTTTTATTGACCAATCAGAATTGTCTTCCAGGACCTATAATTGTCTCAAAAGGTCCAATATACATACATTATTGGACCTTTTGAGTTACAGTCAAGAAGATCTTTTAAAAATGGAATATTTTCGCATAGAAGATGTAAAACAGATATTGGGCACTCTACAGAAACATTTTGCAATCAATTTACCTAAGAAAAAGTTTTCATTTTAAATCCATTGGACTTTTTTCATTTTTTCGTTTTTAAGAAAGAAAAAAGAATAGAATGAGTTTTTAATCTCCGACACGATCCATATATTTGCAGAATAGATCATAATAAGATTGATATATCTAGGGAAGATCCAGAAGGGGATCTTCCTTAGATACCTATGTCATGGTATTTAACGGTTTAATCAATTTGAAAAAGACCTAAAGTTAGGGATTTCTCAATAGGTAAAGTTGCTCCAATACCTAACCAAAGAGCTACTGCGGTACCGATCAAAAAGACTGTTGTAGCTACTGGACGACGAAATGGATTTTGGAATTTATTGACATTCTCCAAAAAAGGTACTGTCAATAATCCTATTGGTACTGAAACCATTAAAAGAACACCCAATAACTTATTGGGTACTGTGCGAAGTATTTGAAATACGGGAAAAAAGTACCATTCGGGTAATATTTCCAACGGAGTTGCAAACGGATCCGCCGGTTCACCGATCATTGACGGCTCTAGAACTGCTAAGCCCACATTACATGCAATAGTGCCTAGAATTACTACTGGAAAAATATATAAAAGATCATTGGGCCATGCAGGTTCTCCATAATAATTATGTCCCATCCCTTTAGCCAATTTAGCTCTTAATACAGGATCATTCAAATCAGGTTTCTTTGTTATTTGGATAGGTGAATTCTTGTGAATCCATCCCCCAAAGGAACCGGACATGATAATTTTTTATCATCCGGCTCGAGCAAGAATAAAAAGAATCACAGAAATAGGTCCATAGAAGATCTATATTTCATACATAATATAGAATGTAGAATGACTCTATGTAAGAAAAGATTTATCAAATTCCATTTCTCCGAGTTGCAACGATTCATTGCAAAGAATTCAGTTCTGGCAACAAGGAAATGCTCAATATCCAAGTAGGCTTACAAATTCGATCATGATCAAGTGCTTTTTGGATTGTCTCATGTCTTTTGGTTGGTATTTATCCCCACATTTTTTATTACATACAAAAATACAAAGTTTTTACTTGTTACTAAGAAAGTATAGCCCCTGTTCTTCCTTAGATCCCTTATTTCACTCCGATAGTATCATAGATCAGGGTCGATGCAGAGGAAATGAATGCATCTACATACTATAAAAAACTTACTACGATTACTATCAAATAATTATAAATTATAAGAAAATTACTAAAAAAAAAAAAAGAAAAATTAAACAAAGTGGAATAAATAGAACATTGGATCATTCCACATCACTTATTCTAGGGATCTTACGGAGCCTGTTCATGCATGACATGATTCGGGTATGATCATAGAAAATATTCTCCTCAAGTGAACCGGCCTATCCTATGCTACATACAAGGGACTGACGTAATGGTTGGATGCGGAGACACATTGGGTTATGAATTCCAACGTGGCGGATAAAATCATATATCTGCATGGACCAATCAATAGTTCAAGTCACACACTCCCATAATCCATCCTCTTTTAGGAAAATCTACTTCAACTATACGATTCGTATCAAATAAAAAATACTTCAAAGTTGAATAGAAGTATCCAAATAACATGCCTTATTTTTAAATAATCCATATTTGTAGCAATGAAAGACTCTTGTTCCTCCCCGATATGATAAATTACAAATATCTATAATCTGCCTTCTCTATAAAGGACCCGAAATACCTTGCTTACGTATCATTGAAAAGTGCATTAACATAAATACGGCAGTAAGAAGAGGCAATACAAAAGTATGTAAACTATAAAAACGAGTCAAAGTGGATTGGCCCACACTAGCACTTCCACGTAATAATTCTACCAAAGGTGATCCTATTATAGGAATAGCTTCAGGCACGCCTGTTACAATTTTTACTGCCCAATAGCCAATTTGGTCCCGAGGTAAGGAATAACCAGTTACGCCAAAAGATGCGGTCAATACAGCCAGAACCACCCCTGTAACCCAAGTTAATTCGCGGGGTTTTTTAAACCCACCTGTAAGATACACACGAAATACGTGCAAGATCATCATTAGAACCATCATACTTGCTGACCATCGATGAACTGATCGAATTAACCAACCAAAGTTGGCCTCAGTCATTATGTATTGAACAGAGGAAAAAGCCTCTGTAACAGTTGGACGATAGTAAAAGGTCATAGCAAAACCTGTAGCTACTTGTACTAAAAAACAAGTAAGCGTAATCCCCCCTAGACAATAAAATATGTTGACATGAGGAGGAACATATTTACTAGTTATATCATCTGCAATCGCTTGAATCTCGAGACGTTCCTCAAACCAATCATATACTTTATTGAGATAGGTAACCCAAGAAAGACTCCCCCTCTGAGAGCCGTATATGAGAATTTCATCTCGTACGGCTCAAGCCGAAACACACAAATACTGGTTTCAACGGATATGGAATAGATAGTTTAAAACTTTAGCCGCTTGACTCGATTTGACCCAAATATACGAAGTAAGAAAAATCCGGAATCTCTTCTTTGTGATGATAATGCCAAGAAATACAATCTCAAGTTGGCTCGTCCATCTTTCTTTATGTTATGACAGGCCTCTTGAATCTTCTCTTCCCTATCTTTTTTTTATAGGGATTCTCTTGTTGAGACCCTATGAATCAATTGAAACCTCAGATTCCTACTAAAACCACGATGATTTAATAAAGCCAAAGTGAAACTCAAAGGTTTTCTGAGTAAAAACTATTTGATCATCACTTCTTTAATGAATGTAATAACTCAACAAAATATAGAGAAAGAGGTTTCTTTCGGTCAAAAGAAGTATGAAGGAAAAAATTGTTTGATTTAGAAAAGACCTATTTCCATTTTTTTCATCCGGTTGCGAGGTCTTAATAATAGGTATGAATCATAGTTCCAATATTTCTTTTCTTGATCTATTCTATATAGTCCGTGCTCCAGAGACTAGAATAAATATCTGACGAGGTAGAATCATCTTGATAGAGATGACAGGTCCATTCTCTGTATTCTCAATAGGATCAATTATAACAAGTCACACGCTCATATTCCGGAAATGAAATATCGAAACAAATAAATTTCACGATCGAACTACCAGAATGATCTAGAAATCCACGTCTTAGGTAATTTTAAGTTGAAGTATTAAGTAGTTTAAGCATTAAGTAACTATAAGTAAAATAATCTTTTTTGATTGAAAAACTAGGACTTCCTAGTTTTTATGAACTAATTAATTGAAATTCCATCCAGTAAAACAGATGAATTATAAATTTCTAAAATAATAGATAGAAATATTGCAAATAGAGCCATTGCAACTCCCATAAGTGGTGTAGTCCCCCACCCTGGAGCTACTTTTCCATATTCCGAATTCAATGGTTTCAATAAACTCCCTACGCCAGTTCGTCTTGGCCCAGATCTAGAACTACTCTCAACGGTTTTTGTAGCCATAAATCCTCTTTCATCATGGGTTGAAATCTGTTGACTTTGTATACCATTCCGTTGTAGTTGTAAATAAACGACATTATCGTGATCCTTTGTTATCTTGAAATTATCGAAAAAATGGAAACAGCAACCCTAGTCGCCATCTCCATATCCGGTTTACTTGTAAGCTTTACTGGGTATGCCTTATATACCGCTTTTGGGCAACCCTCTCAAAAATTAAGAGATCCCTTCGAAGAACATGGGGACTAGTTGAAGTAATGAGCCCCAATATGAATATGGGGCTCATTACTTCAATGGAAATAATGAAAAATCATTTCATTTTTTAGTTGGAACTTTAGGTGGTTCTCGAAAAAAAATAGCGAAAAAAATTATCCCTAAAGTCGAAACTAAGAGGAATGTATAAACCAATGCTTCCATAGATTTGATCGTGGTTTACAATTATAGCTTCCACACCTATTTGTTTTGGATCATTTACTAAATAAATTGTAAATCTCAATTTACAATTTACTATTACTATCTATATTATAGATATAGTCATATCTTATTACTATTAGATTCTATTC